GATGTAATTCATCCCATTGAATTTACAAGCGAAAGATTTATTATCTCTATGGGATTAACTCCCGAGTTATTGCGAATTAAAGAAAAATGAAACAATGAGATTATGGAAGTAAATATTCTCGCATTTATTGCTACTGCACTGTTTATTCTAGTTCCTACCGCTTTTTTACTTATAATATACGTAAAAACAGTCAGCCAAGGTGATTAATTTGAATTAAACTTGACTTTTTAGTTCTTATCAATAATTGAAGAGAAGAAAGGGATTCAAATTTCGCGTCTTAAATGAAATGGGCAGACTAGAATTAGCCGTATTCTATGAGATACGATAGTATGGTAGAAAGAAATATCTGAATCTTTCTACCATACTATCCATACTATAACTACTATTGTTATTGTAGTGTATAAAGGTGTATTGTAATCCAAGTTAATTTAATAGAGATCAATCTACAATAGTATCGTCATATTCCTATATGTCGATGTATATATATGGATATCAATTACATATTATATATATAATGTATATAGTGCCCCCCCCCAATTCTATTTCTTTGCTTTATACATCTGTCTTGTATTTAATTTGTGTTGATTTCAATTAATTAGAAATGATCGAAAAGCGACGCGTACGATTCTAATTCCCGGATTGCTGATTATTTTCAATATGAATCCCGATCAAAAGAATCAAAGGCCTCTTCGATGGGTATAATAAAAGAAAATAAAGTAATCTTTTTATTAGCATTCCGACGAAGAAGTCATTGATCGATCAGTTGACAGATGATCCATGGAAACTTCTTCGGATTTCGAAAAAAAGGGGGAAAGGGTTAGTAAACCTCGTCAATTTTTAACGTTTGAACAGTGAGTTCAATAAAACAAACACAACATAAATAAAATTTCCCAAATATTAAAACAAACAGGAAGTGCGCAATATGTGACTCGCCCAAGACAATATTTTAGTCTGTGTAGTATCTCGTTAGGCAACTACTATGCCTGTGTTGTTTCCGATAGAAAATGTGTATCTACGTAATGTAATAACAGAACTATTTTCTCTTTGAATAATAAAAGGGGAAACAAAAAAGTAAAATAAAAAAAGTTCAGCTCTTCCTCACGGTCCATATCTAATTTTGGTAAGAGTCGGTTCATCGAAATAGAAAATTGATCAAGAATTCGGTTGGAATAAATTTACTACCATTTGTATTTCTTTTACTTTGTATTCTTTTTACTTTCGAAATACGAACACGGAAATAATTTAAATATTTGTTTGATTGAAAGAGTATTCTTCATATATATTATTCATAAACTACATTACTACACTAAAACCCAAGAAAATTTTGAAATACAGATATTTTTTATTTCTATTTCAATTTAAAAATTGAATTTTAAATTGAAATAGTGTTGAAATAGTGAAATTTCAACTAAAAAAAGCTTTTCGGAACTGAAAGATTTATAAAAAAAATTGATACAGTTTAATTCCTAAACTCAATTAGTAGTATTTCTAGAGTCCACTTCTTCCCCATACTACGAGTGAAAGGGAAAATGTAAAGACTACCATTAAAGCAGCCCAAGCGAGATTTACTATATCCATGTGAATTATGTCCCCTATCTCTATGAAGGAATTATTGAATTATTGTTCACTAATAAATAATAGTGGAATCACTGACGCAGAGTCAAAAAGTAATTCTGACCTAACATCGTTGATGAAACAATCCAATAAATCCAATTATAACTTCTAAGAGGGTCTTATAAGATTTCTAGTATAATCAGAAAAGGTTAAGCACAAGCAAAATATGCGGAGACCCCCTTGGAAGTATCAAAGAAATGATACTAATATGTAGAAATAATAAAAATCTATTCTTTCTTTTGTTGCCCTTCATTAAGTTAAGTAAAAACTTATAGAAGAAAAGTAGATCACTACCTAGCCCATACCCTATTTCTTTCCCATTTTGTTTTGATCTAATCCTTACCGTCTCCTTAATTGTCTCTATGAAAACAATCGGAGGACGTCCTATTATGTTCTGTTCTTGACTAGAGGTTAACGAAAAAAGAATAAAAGTATCTAAGTAAAAGCCAATTACCCATTCAATCGAATTAATATTGATTGAATGCCGGAGTACTCAAAGACTTTGATGAATATGTATACTAAAGTATCTTCTGGCCTTTCCGCAACTAAAAATGGAATTCTATTTCCGTCCTGCTATCCAATCTAATTCAAAACCCGGCCCGTAGACACTCCATTGCTAATGGAAGGACTATCACGATTTATCATATCAGTTTCCTCCGTTTGCTTCCGCTGGAAAAAATTTTCCAAATTATATCAGCAAAACAGAAGAAGGTATGTCGATTCTTTTGGTGATTAGGCGACACCCGGATTTGAACTGGGGAAAAAGGATTTGCAGTCCCCCGCCTTACCGCTCGGCCATGCCGCCAAAACGATACCAAATCCAAATCTCTGAAAAAATTTTCCTTTTGCCTTCTTATTTATTGTACTTGTATTTTGAATCTTAATC